ACAAAAAATAAATCCACTTGGTTTGAGACTTGGTACAACCCAAAGTCATCATTCACTTTGGTTTGCAAAACCAAAAAATTATTCTAAAGAGCTACAAGAAGATGAAAAAATAAGATATTATATCAAGATATATGTAGAAAAAAAGATGACATCCAGCGTCATTGCACTTATACGTATTGAGATTGAAAAAGGCTCTGATGTAACTACCATGAAAATCTATATAGTACCCGCACCCGAAGAAGTATTCAATAAACATTACCGGCGAGAAAGCAAAAACTTACAACCCAATCTACAAAAAAAATTTGCTTCTGTGAACCAAAAATTTGACTTCAAAACCGGTAAACGTATTTCTGTGATGCCAAAATTGAACTTGACTCTTATAAAAATTTTTGAGCCTTATAGACATCCTAAGATTCTTGCAGAATTTATATCCGGCCAATTACAGGAACGAATTCCATTTCGAAAAGCAATGAAAAAGGCGATTGAATTAGCTAAACAAGCAAAAAATACAAAAGGAATTCGAGTCCAAATTGCAGGACGTCTTGGAGGAAAAGAAATCGCGCGGGTTGAATGGATCCGAGAGGGTAGGGTTCCCCTACAAACCATTCAAGCTAAAATTGATTATTGTTCCTATCCAATTCGAACTATCTATGGGGTATTAGGCATCAAAATTTGGATATTTATAGACGGAGAATAATAAACCTTTCCCTTCCCTTCCCTTCTCTTCGGTGAGAAACTCAAAAATTCGAATTTTAAATTCTCTAAGGTTGCCTAAAAATTCAATTGAATCTTTAATATAATTGCTATGCTTAGTGTGCGACTCGTCGGTTTTTTTAGGCTTCGTATAAAAAAGCCCCAAAGTAGAAACTAATAACTCTCGAAAAAATAACCAACTCATCACTTCACATTATCTGGATGCAAATAACCAGTCAAGATATGACAGATCAATCATATGCTTGTAGCAACTGAAATCTTTTTGTCTAAACAAAGAAATATGATTCCAAATTGTGAATCGAAATAGAGAAAAGAAAATAAGGGTGTGGATAAATGGAAGGGTGAGAGAAAGAAAGAAAAAGAATATTGCTGATATCTAATTCCAATATCGAATATGTAAGGTCTATGAGTCATCTCATAAAAAAGTGCAATGTAATAACGCATCAATCCGGAGTCATCGCATAAAAAAGTGCAATAGAATAAAGCAGCAATCCGGATTCATCCATAATCAAATGAATTTGTGCATAGAACAAAACAAAAAATGAAGAGCTTCGAGCCAATCAAGACTGAGAAGATTGACTCAAGAAAAAATGTCATTCCCAGCTCCATTGCAGAATTAAGGCCTAACCATTAAGTAAGAAGAGATGGGAACGAGGGAACCTGTGGATCTAAAAGATTCTATTGAAAACGAATTTTACGGATTCATGGATCTGGATGGCGGAACGGACCAGAGACCAATTCATCTATTCAAAAAAATATTGCTAGAACCGAAGAAAAAGTGAATTGAACGAGTCAATATTCGCCCGCGAAAACTTGATTTTCTTGGATGGCTAAATTTGAGTCAATTAAATAGGATAATACGGTGAAATTAAAGGCTAAAAAACAAAAGAAAAATTCATTTTCACATTATCAAAACCAATAGACTATATGTTGAGCTATCGATAGAAACAAGATAGAAACTGATAATAGATTTCAGATAAATGAAATGCAGACTTCGGTGTATTACTTACTTATACTTATTAAATCTTATACTTATTAAATACATGTATCTCTTACTTGAAATTCTATTTGATCTTTCATTAAATTTCCATATTTTTGAATCCCTTTATTCGCGAGGAGCCGGATGAGAAGAAAGTCTCACGTCCGGTTTTGTAGTAGAGATGGAATTCAAACCCAACCATCAACTATAACCCTAAAAGAACCAGATTCCGTAAACAACATAGAGGAAGAATGAAGGGAATATGTTTGCGAGGTCAATCTATTTGTCTCGGGAAATATGCTCTTCAGGCACTTGAACCTGCTTGGATCACATCTAGACAAATAGAAGCAGGTCGACGGGCAATGACACGAAATGCGCGCCGCGGTGGAAAGGTCTGGGTACGCATATTTCCAGACAAACCGGTTACAGTAAGAGCGGCAGAAACCCGTATGGGTTCGGGTAAAGGAAATCCTGAATATTGGGTAGCGGTTGTTAAACCAGGTCGAATAATTTATGAAATTGGCGGAGTACGCGAAAATATAGCCAGAAAGGCTATTGAAATAGCATCGTCCAAAATGCCTATACGAACTCAATTCCTTAGACAGACGTATGGATTCGGGCAAAAGAAATAGATCAAAAAACACTCGAAGGTGCAGATTTCCTTTTTTGGACAAACAATATTTCTTTTTTTTCTTCGCCTTTTACTTTGCATTTTAACGAACAAATAAAAAATGATATGATTCAACCTCAGACGTATTTAAATGTAGCGGATAACAGCGGGGCTCGAAAATTGATGTGTATTCGAATCATAGGAGCCAGCAATCGTCGATATGCTCATATTGGTGACGTTATTGTTGCGGTGATCAAAGACGCAGTTCCCCAAATGTCGCTAGAAAGATCCGAAGTGGTCAGAGCTGTAATTGTACGTACTTGTAAAGAACTCAAACGCGACGACGGTATGATAATACGATATGATGACAACGCCGCAGTTGTCATTGATCAAGAGGGAAATCCAAAAGGAACTCGAGTTTTTGGTGCGATTGCAGAGGAATTGCGACAGTTCAATTTGACTAAAATCATTTCATTAGCTCCAGAAGTCTTATAAAATCAAACCAGACGCTAGTTCCATAATAGGGTTAGAATAAGCTATTTGAAAGAAATAGATTCATATTCAGGTAGTAGATTGTGTCTCTCGCATATACCTTTATAAATTCATAGTCATAAACAAACAAAAAAACAAGAAAAACATGTTGATTATATCAAAATTTGGGGGCATTCATACTTTTAAGTCATTATGGGGAAGGATACTATTGCTGACATGCTAACCTCTATCCGAAATGCGGATATGGCTAGAAAAAGAGTAGTTCGAATAGCATTTACTAATATCAGTGAAAGTATTGTGAAAATACTTTTACGAGAAGGTTTTATCGAAAACGTGAGAAAACATCGCGAAAACAACAAATCTTTTTTGGTTTTAAGCCTAAAAAGGAATCGCACTTATAGAAAAACGTTCAATTTAAAACGGGTCAGTCGACCTAGTCTAAGAATCTATTCTAACTATCAACGAATTCCTAAAATTTTAGGCGGGATGGGGATTGTAATTCTTTCTACTTCTCGAGGGATAATGACAGACCGAGAGGCTCGATTAGAAAAAATAGGCGGAGAAAGTTTGTGTTATATCTGGTAATCCTTCATCCAAATGAAATTCTAAACTTTCTAGTTGTGATAAAGAAAGGGCAGAGGTTATCTAATATCGGGTCCCATCTACGACCTCATCTTTGAAAACGACATATATCGTTTTTATATGGTACAGAATCAAAGAGGTTTTCCTTACAATGAAAAATAGAAATGAATTCAGAAAGGGTTCATTACCGAATCCCCTCCCAATGGTATATTTAGGGTTCGTTTCCATAATAATGATCTAATTCTCGCTTCTATTTCGGGAAAGATACAACTTCCTTGAATAAGGATCCGGCCAGGGGATCACTCCAAAATTGAACGAAGTCCTTATGATTCAACTAAAGAACGGATAATTTCTCGACTTTGCCAAAAACAAGATTTCAAAAATGAGGTATTTTTTCAACTTTCACCTTCAATATGATTCGAGATAAAAAATATCAAGAAACTTATTTTCTGCCAAGAAGTAGATTCAGAATTCAGGTTAAGGGTCGGAAAATATGAAACTAAGAGCCTCTGTTCGTAAAATTTGTGAAAAATGTCGATTAATACGCCGGCAGAACCGAATTATAGTAATTTGTTCCAACCCAAGACATAAACAAAGACAAGGATAATCAGACTCGGGAAAGGACCCGATATTCAAAGACAAGAGAAGATCTTCTTTGACAGAAAATGGATATCTCCATATATCTCTGACTCATATTTATGAGATGATAAACTATGGCAAAAGCTATACTGAAATTTCGTTCGCGGAGAACTCGTCGTTCACGTAGGCGTATACGTAGAATACCAAAAGGGCGGATTCATATTCAAGCAGGTTTTAATAATATCATTGTGACGGTTACCGATCTACAGGGTCGAGTGCTTTCTTCGTCCTCTGCCGGTCATTGTCGCTTACGGGGTAAACGAAAAGGGACGCCATTTGCTGGTGAAGCCGCAGCAGCAAACGCTCTTAGTTCAGTAGTCATGAAACGAGCAGAAGTCATGATAAAAGGTCCAGGTCGCGGAAGAGACCCAGCATTACGAGCTATTGAAAGCAATCCTATACGAATCACTTTTGTAAAGGATGTAACTCCTTTGCCACATAATGGCTGTAGACCTCCGAAAAAAAGACGTCTGTAGAAAGAAAAAGGGACTCTATTTCAAGCGCAAGATAAACAAGAGAAAGAAATGATTCAATGATATGATTAAATAATATGATTATGGTTCGAGAGAAAGTAATAGTATCTACTCGGACGCTACAGTGGAAGTGTGTTGAATCAAGAGCAGACAGTAAACGTCTTTATTATGGACGCTTTATTCTGTCTCCACTTCTGAAAGGTCAAGCTGATACAATAGGCATTGCGATGCGACGAGCTTTGCTTGGAGAAGTAGAAGGAACGTGTATCACACGGGCAAAATCTGAGAAACTACCCCATGAATATTCGACCATAGTGGGTATTCAAGAATCAGTCCATGAAATTTTAATGAATTTGAAAGAAATTGTATTAAGAAGTAATCTATATGGAACTTGTGACGCGGCCATTTGTGTCAAAGGCCCTGGATATGTAACCGCTCAAGATATCATCTCACCGCCTTATGTAGAAATCATTGATAATACACAGCATATAGCTAGCTTGACGGAACCGAT